TTTTTGTAGTAAGTTGCTACGTACGCTTCGCCCGGGGTTCTACCACCACTAACACTAATAAGGCATCGAGACCAACCCTCGTGAGCTGGACATCGAAAGCAAGACTCATGGTATTATTAACAATCTTGTTGAACTGTGTTTCTGTTCTACTAATTTAGTATTCTAAGCCGACCGCCTACGATGATAGTCCTCTGGGTTCCCTCTATTGTCGCCCAAGTTCTTTGACTTCCGCTTCTATACTCTATTTATTTATGAAAAAGGATATAGAAGATACAAGTAAAGGAAGGGACTCAGAAAAAGGAGGGGACTCTCTCTCCGTAGGGGCTCACTCGACGAAAGAAAGAATCTGACCAATCCCCCCTTCCGACGACGGAGGCTTTCATTCCTTCAACAGCAAGGGTCACATCTACACTGAGATAGTTATATGGTGGTAGTCTAGTAACAATAGAAGAGGAGTAGGACTGCTTATGGCGCCGGAGAAAGGGATAGTTCGCTGACCCCGGTGATTGGACCTTGCCTAAACTCACTCACGATGGAAAGTAGGCCTCTGCTTGAGAATGGACTGAAGCTTCCCTCGATGACTTCCCAACCCTGTCATCACTCGCAACTAAGTGAGTTCAGAATCATAGTTACCTGCTAAGCGCTACTAGGCTTACCTCTATCTGGATAGACCTCCCCATAGGCAAGGAAGCCCGTAACCGAGGCTTTCGACAAATACACGCTCTTGAGCATCCCGAGCTCCCCTACTCATACTATGACGGAATAAATGGAAAAGCTTTGGAGACGTCTTCTATTCAAAGAAATCCCATCAGCTTACCTAGCTTCGAACAAACCTGTCCTTCTTCTGATCTGCCTGAGGCAAAGCCCGATTCATCTCATTACGATCTCGAGCAAAGCCCGGAGACAACGACCTCAAAAGCCCTATGACTCTCTTTAGCTGATAGGCCAACGGATCTCTGTGTCCGGGACTGAGGAATCATGCCCGCTCGTCGAAAGATGAGTGAACAACCTTTAACAAGAGTAAAGTGCCGCAGGCTTTTCGACCTTTTCGACTGAAGTTGGATAATTTCCCGGAATCTTCTACTTTGTTTTGTCAGTGCCACACGGCAATAGAATCTAAAAGCCTTTGGGCTTCGATGACCTTACCTCAACTCCGCTGCTTGGATTGACCCTGCAAGCTCACTTCCTGCTCCCACTTATTAGAGGGGAAGACTTCGCTCCACTTATATTAGAACCTAGCCTGGGAACAGTAGCTCAGTGGAAACCTGTTTACCGACTGTAATAATAAGGTAAGTTCCCCGTGAACTAGAATAGAAAAAAATTGGCAATGCAATCGAGTTTTTGATCTAAAATCTGTGAAATAAGTTGTCTAAACCCGGGATTTTTCGACTCAAATTCACCCTTTTTAGGGATTTCCAAGATAAGTCATAAAATGTGTCATTTGCTTAACACGCTATAGTTGAGGTTGATAAGGTTTCATTTGACAACAGGAGTGTGGCATTTGTTCTTTCTTTTCCAATTATGAGGTTATAGTGCGCCTGTCCAAAAGCAAAAGCCAATGCATTTTACCCTATCTAGAAAAAACCCTTGCATCGCTCTCTCCCATAAGGGGTTGCTGAGCCCTAACCTAAAGAATGGTAGTCATACCGATCAATAACTACTCGAAACCCAACATCAATGGATGTTTCCACGGGCCTGCTAAACTCTGTTTTCGTCTAATAACTTCGATATCTGTTAGGGAGGGATTCCGGTATTGACATTTCATCCGCATGGGGGGAGCCCCCTAACCAAAGCCTGTAGGCGGATCTAAAAAGAAATTCTGCTTGCAGTTGTGCCGGGTTTCATTCTATATATAAATGACATCATCAGAGAAGAAGCTCGACAAAGAGGGTGAAACCCCAGGGAAAGAAAGATGCAAATGCCTCTTTTGAATCAAACAAAGCTGACTAAGTGATATGCTTTACACATGAGAAGTTGATGCCCCATCTTACCTTACTTCCGAAGTTAGCATCCAACATAGGGGAAAAGCTGTCAACGCCTTTTCCTTAGTGAGGAGATCTCGGTTCTTTCTAAGTTTGCATCTCGTATATATGCAAAAGCTGGCAAGGCCGCGAAGAGATGATATAAGTGCCAGTGCAGCCGGTTGCTGCCGATGTTGTTTAGCTATGTATAGAGAGTACGAAGCGGCGAATAGGGGATAAGGGCCATAAGTCAGTGAATATCTTGTCTTTCCTGAATGATTGTTTAAGATATGGCTAAACTTTGCCTCAAAGCGTGAGGCGCAAGGCTTTGATGAATTCGCGGATGTTACGAAGTTAGGAAAAAATGGCATATATGTCCGTCTTTCTTCCTTAGACCGAACAAGCAGCTGTATTATAAGTAGTGGCAAGATGGGTAAGATTCCTTTATTTCTTTTTAAGGATTGGCTGCCAAAGGCCAATCGGGTAGGATGCCAAAAGGTCTCACGCACAGAGGCATTTGTCTTAGGTCTGAAGAGAGTGAGTACGCGGGTGTGACCAGTTCTTCGATAGCTGTTTTCGCTGTAGTTGGGAAGAGAGGGCTGCTAACCAGTAAGCAGGGTAAGCGACGGTCATAGTTCGGTGGGTCGAAGTAAGAGAAGCCCGGGTAATAGACTAAGGCTTAACATTATGGGAACGAGGAAGTCTTTATACGTCTTCTGAAGTGGGAGAAAAGATCATGCCCTAAAAGGCCGTGTTATCTTAATCCAATCTAAGTTTAGGTCCGGTAGAATCTACCATTGATGGAAGCTAGCTCGAGTGAGCTGCGCCCGGGAGGAGGTCTCGGGAGATTGGAATTCCAGTAAAAGACTCCAGGGCCAAGAGGAGTTGGTATTAGGAGGTAGCTAATCCGTATAGTATAGGAATGAAAGCACGGATTCTCGCACAAGATGGCGAACTAGATGGCAAAAGAAAACCTTTCTTTATAGCGATTACTTAGCCCAATGCCTAAGGGTCAGTCTTCTTAGGACTTCAATGGCTATTCGGATTCTATTCTCTTTTAAGGGAAGAGCTTCGGGAAGAGAAGAAAGACAGTTAGTTAGCCATATGATGCTGCGGGCTTACGCCAATATACTGATTAGCCGTTCGCTCGGAAACGCGCTCTCTCTTTCTCTTCTTCGACGGCACAATCTGTCTGTCTTTGCCACCACTTAGAAAGCCTTCTGCTCACTAGAGCTAGGTTAAGACAGATTACCTTAGGCCTGCAACAACAGGAAAGAAGAGCGCTTGATCTCCTAACCCGCCTAAGACCCTAGTTGATCGGAACCCCGTGCATCACCCCTAAAAACCAAAGGACTCTTCGGCCTAGAAAAACCAAGCTACTACTCTGACTCATGCCTTGATCCCCTAGCAGGACCTCCTTCTTCCTTCTCTCCCGAAGGGCATTCGGCGCAACTATCTTTCTTCTTTCCTTCTAACCAATGGCTTCTATAGGTGTGTATAAAGGCCGTTGAAGAGTACCATACTGCGGTAATCGTAACCTACTCGAATAATGAGCCGGGCTTTAAGCCCTCATTCCCTTCTATTTGAGAGAAAAGCCTCCTATTATTCCTATATTGGTATCTGCCTCTTCCTCTGTCCGCCCTACTTCCTTGACCCTCTTTTGAATAACTTCCTTAAACAGCAAGGGGAAAGTAAATGTTGGAGCTCGGTCTGCTAACGGCATCTGTCCTAGTAGCTCTTTGGCTTTTCCCTAAGTTAACATAGATACCTGGGCTCCTGCCCCTATTGAATTGTATTTGGCTGATGTCGACGTAACAAATCTGCTTTATTTGCCCTACCGGAGAACTATGATTATGATCTGAGGAGTGTAACCATATAATTATCATTTTTTCCTATACGTCTAGTAATGAGCGAAGTGAGCTGCGATCGTTACGACTAAGTCTGATAAAAGACCTAGAACAGGCTTCTCCCCTGGGAATTGGGTTTGACATGTGTAACTCGTCTTCTTCTTGAAAAGCAGGGAACCCTGATTCTTTCCTTGCTGGTAGCTAATCCTATTTGACTAGTTCGCCAAATGCGCTCATGCTTATTACACCAAAAAGGAGTCTTTCTCCGCCTCCCTTAGTGCTTGAGTAGAGTTCCCTTCTTAGTGAGGGCGTAGGTTTAGCGGTTTAGTGCGCTTAAGTGTGATACACGTATGTATAGCTAACCTGTTTATAGAATCGGCTTCTGGCTCGGCTGGCTGGTCTCTCTAAGCCCTGATAACTATACTATGGCTATGTTCTAAGATCAGTCTTTTCCCTTTTCTGCTGTTAAAAGATCTATTCTCTTCGCGACCTTTCACCGGGATAAACTACTTTTTTAACTATACGATAGGCACGACTAATAAAAAATCAATTGATTCAACAATCGCCATCACAGATACAGATACGGGGTGACATCCCTCTCATTTCCGAAAAAAAAAAATGATTCCTGGATTCGGCTATCTATCAAGAGGGCCCAGACCAAATGGTTTGAACTTGGAAGAGTGCTCTCTGCGAATATGGTATTTCAGGCTGAAGCCGATCAGAATATTTTGAACCCCAACTTCTATAAACTCAATCGTTAGTTAGAGGATTCTGTTTGGAGTGGGGCTCACGTACCCCGTTCTCTTTTCTTAATTCAACTCCGCCATCCAGGGCATCCTCCCGACGCCTTCCTCTTATAGATAAGGGGAGGGGATGTTAAGCGTCTAAACTCGTCATTCGACGCCAAGCAAACCAACAGCTCAAAGCCATGCGGAAGAAAAGCCTTGCTTTCGAACATTCCAATGCTTAGCCGGCAATGCAGCCCCTAACTTCTCCTAGCATCTATCGCTCTAAAGAAAGACAGGTTTCTTTACCTCATGACTAGGGCTCAGTAAGATAAAGAAAGCTTCACAGTCGAATCGGGTTCTTTCCCATCTTGTGCCGAAGGCGAATAGGAACAAAGAAAGACATAACAACTGGAACAAGAGATCTCTCAACTATTGGAACTACAGTAAGAAGAGGTCAACTGAGAACAGCTAACTAAGAAGAGGAAAAACCCTCGTGTGATAGACTAATACTAGAACTAAGACAGACTAGTACGCCATTAAGCGTAAGAAGAATAGGTTTATTAGACATAAAAACCGTATCTACGAGCTTTTCTTTCCTAGTAAGAGGAAGAGTTTAATAGAAGGGTTGCCGCGGACGGGCACAAGAAGAAGAATTAGTTAGACTGCTTGCCGCGTAAGATAACTTGAACAAGTAACTCATACTAAGACAGGAAGACCAAAGCTATCAGCTACTGGAACAACATATAAGGCATTTACCTCGTTCACTTACCTATAGTGAGTTTGAGACCTTTATGGCATCACCCCTTACATAATGGGTTGTTAAGCCCTAACCTGAGGAAGAGAACTAACTCATACTAATCCATATCTCAGGAAAAGGACCATTTCAAGGGCTATTCTGATACCGTATCTCAGGAAAAAGACCATTTCTATCGCTTTGAAAAAATGGGTGAATTTTTGTGACTCAGGGATTTGCTTTCACGAATCCTGTAACACTGAAATTAGACCTTTCCTAACTATTTGCAAATGCAGCTCGGCTAGCCTATCCCTAAGTCAGAGGCATGCTTCACGCATTTTTTACGTATTTACTATATATGTGTCCCACGGTAATAGAATAAACAAGTACGCCTTTTAGGGCTCTAAACAGGGAATGTATTTTAATTTTGTCGCTACCCATCGATAAAGACAGACTTTTTACTTCGGTTAGGTAAGTAGTTGAGAAGAGTGGATCTACTCTTTGGTTACTTCCTCAACTGGTTACATTAGAAATGGCTTATGAGAGATGCTTGTTCGTATCAATCGTTCGAACGAGTTACATCGACAGTCTCCTAAGAGCTACTCATGTAGCATTGGCTTAGGCATAGAACCCATTCGCTACATTTTGCTATAACTCTACCGTAGTAGTGACATAGAATGGTACTAGCAAGAATATGAGATACAGCGTCAGAAGATTTAGTATACTGCTTATGCTCCTTCATTAGATAGTTCTAAATAGAGAGTTATAACTCGTTTCTGCCCATTCAATGGTAAGAAGTAGCTTAGGCACCATAACTTGTAACTAGACGACCTATTAGGCCCCAACAATAGTATTAAGGAAAGAGCTTCGGCCCCTTAATTGGAGTATAAGCCCGAGATGGGTTAGCCTGTGTGTCCGCCGTTACTGCTTACTTCTCTTCATCGCCGCCCATGGAACCTATGCTAACGGCATAGAACCCAAGTGCTACTGCCTCACTCTATAGTAAAGATAGATAAAAAAGTAAGGAATATTACACATCCAATGGTGAAAGACTCTCATTCCTTCTCCTATGCTTTAATGTCGAATCCAATCCCCGATTGTCGAATCATAAATGCAACTTCCCGCCGACATAGATGAGAAAAGTAGGATTCTTTGATCGAGTTAGTAGCTATTTCATGTCCGGAAGCTAGGAGTTCTAAGTAGTTCTCATGCACAGGCAGGAGAAGCTAGTGATCCGCAGGATGGCCACACACTCAGTTCCTTTGATCCATTGTTGATCCTTTCGGTTGTTTGTCGGTCGTTTCTTCGCTTGTTGATCGTATGTTTGATCGCTACAACAGCGCCATCTCTTCTTTCGGACTGGTTTAGGTAGGGCTTAAGCATGAAGGTATTTAAGTCAGATGCTTTCCTTTCTCTTCTGTCTTTCGGGAAGGAAGATTCACCCGCGGGTATCTGAGATCTTATACCTGAAAATCAGAAGAAACTTCCTCTTTGGCTTTGAAGCTAAGCTACTGCTACCTTTCAATCAAAAGCTGCTACAACGCGTGGTTGCTATTAGCTTCTTGATTTACTTGAAGCATAGGCATGGGCACAGGTTCCTTCCTTCGGCGGCAGGAAAAGCAGTTGACTTCGTTGACCCGGATTGAAGCAAACACGCAATACACACGGAGGTGGGAACCGCAGTATAGTATATATACGTCAAGGCCGACCGACTTTTTTAAAAACTTAAGATTAAGTTGACTCCATTGATGCATTAATGACCCAGTCAAAGGTAAAAGCACTATCTCGCCCATATACGAATAAAAAACCACTTTCAATAAATACAGATTGAGATTGAGAATACGTTTTCCTTTGGACGGATCCAGTTCCCATTCGGGAGTCAAAGCTTGACTAATAAGGGCTACCCGCTTGAGTCGGCGAAAATCCTTGAATCTCAGTTTCAGTTCTGTAAAGGGATCAATATCCGGATTCATAGCCCATGGAATACCCTGCTCCCCCAGCGAAAGGGAGCACTTGATCTAGTTGTTTTTTCTACTGGTTCAGCCCCATAAGCAATAGCAGGGATGGCAGCAGAGCTTTAGTAAAATAAACCGCAGGAAGCAAAGACACCAAAAAAGAGCTACATAGGTCGCATAGAAGCTTTAAGAGAGAGAACGCAAGAGTGACTCCCCCCTATCACTTAAAGTAAAGGCCGGAAGAAAGTTTTTTTCCCATGGCCTTATTTACCAAGC